TTATTGATCAAGAAGGAAATCCAAAAGGAACTCGAATTTTTGGTGCGATTGCCCGAGAATTGAAACAGTTAAATTTCACTAAAATAATTTCATTAGCACCTGAAGTATTATAAGATGGGACCGTGAGATAGTTATAGTATTTGAATTAAATTAATTAGTAGATTGTGTATCACGTATATACCTTTTTAAATTAATAACTATTTAATAAAAAAAGCATGTTGATTAGATCAAAATTAAAAGTAACCAATAATTTTCGTTTATCATGGGTAAGGACACTATTGCTAACATAATAACCTCTATTCGCAATGCTGACATGAATAGAAAAGGAATGGTTCGAATACCATCTACTAACATCACCGAAAACATTGTTAAAATACTTTTACGAGAAGGTTTTATTGAAAACGTAAGGAAACATCGGGAAAGCAACAAGGATTTTTGGGTTTTAACCCTACGACATAGAAGAAATAGGAAAGGACCATATAAAACGATTTTAAATTTAAAACGGATCAGTCGACCTGGTCTCCGAATCTATTCTAACTATCAACGAATTCCTAGAATTTTAGGCGGAATGGGCATTGTAATTCTTTCTACTTCTCGGGGTATAATGACAGACCGAGAAGCTCGACTACAGGAAATCGGCGGAGAAATTTTGTGTTATATATGGTAATCTTTATGATATTCGAATTATACACAGAACTTCCCTATTTGTAAAAAAAAAAAAAGAGAAGAGGTGGGTTTCTAATACCACTCCTCCTTCATTAATTGATACTTTGAAAGGGGTTTCATCTGGAATGAAAGAACAAAAAAAAAAGGATTTATGAAGGTTTCATTACTGAATCACTTCCCAATGGTATGTTTGGGGTTTGTTTAGATAATGAGGATCCAATTCTAGGTTACGTTTCAGGAAGGATTCGACATAGTTTTATACATATACTAGGTCATATAGAGTCAAAATTGCAGTAAGTTGTTACGATTTAACCAGAACCAGAGGGCGTATAATTTAGAGACTACGAAACAAAGATTCGAATGATTAGGTAAAGTAGTCTTTTCACTTGCAATATTCTTTTTTTGTAGGGATACAATTCGAAATAGAAAATTTCAAGAAACTTATTTTCTTCCAATAAGTAGATTCGGAATTAAGGTAAGGAATGACAAATATGAAAATAAGGGCCTCCATTCGGAAAATTTGTGAAAAATGTCGACTAATCCGGAGGCGGAGACGAATTATGGTAATTTGTTCCAATCCGAGACATAAACAAAGACAAGGATAATCTTTATAAAAAAAGGACCCCTAAAGGTCACCCACGATATACACATCAAAATAAATAAAGGATCCGTTTTGACATGAAATGGATATATCCATATATCTCTGACTTAGATTTATGAGATGATAAAATATGGCAAAACCCATACCAAGAATCGGTTCACGTAGAAATGGACGTATTAGCTCACGTAAAAGTACGCGTAGAATACCAAAGGGCGTTATTCATGTTCAAGCAAGTTTCAACAATACAATTGTGACTGTTACAGATGTACGGGGTCGGGTAATTTCTTGGTCCTCCGCCGGTACTTGTGGATTCAAAGGTACAAGAAGAGGGACACCATTTGCCGCTCAAACCGCAGCAGGAAATGCTATTCGGGCAGTAGTGGATCAGGGTATGCAACGAGCAGAAGTCATGATAAAGGGCCCTGGTCTCGGAAGAGATGCAGCATTAAGAGCTATTCGTAGAAGCGGTATACTCTTAAGTTTCATACGGGATGTAACCCCTATGCCACATAATGGCTGTAGGCCCCCTAAAAAACGACGTGTGTAAAAATAAACATTGAAGAGAAATTTCAAGAGAAATAAATAATTCAATGATTTGATCAAAAAATATTACTATGGTTCGAGAGAAAATAAGAGTATCGACTCGGACACTAAAGTGGAAGTGTGTTGAATCAAGAGCAGACAGTAAGCGTCTTTATTATGGACGCTTTATTCTGTCTCCACTTATGAAGGGTCAAGCCGATACTATAGGCATTGCGATGCGAAAAGCTTTGCTTGGAGAAATAGAGGGAACATGTATCACACGTGCAAAATCTGAAAAAATACCACATGAATACTCTACCATAGTCGGTATTCAAGAATCAGTACATGAAATTTTAATGAATTTGAAAGAAATTGTATTGAGAAGTAATCTGTATGGAACTCGTGATGCGTCTATTTGTGTCAAGGGTCCTGGATGCGTAACTGCTCAAGACATCATCTTACCACCTTCTGTGGAAATCGTTGATAATACACAGCATATAGCTAACCTAACGGAGCCAATAAATTTGTGTATTGAATTAAAGATCGAGAGGAATCGCGGATATCGTATACAAACGCCAAATAATTTTCAAGACGCAAGTTATCCTGTAGATGCTATATTCATGCCTGTTCGAAATGCGAATCATAGTATTCATTCTTATGTAAATGGGAATGAAAAACAAGAGATACTTTTTCTCGAAATATGGACCAATG